AAGCCTTTTTATAGGCGTAATGTCATCCCCTGGTGACAAAGCTACCATATGGGGAATCCCCCACGGGATAATCATCTTTGTTTTTCTCCATATATGGCTCTTTTTTGGCTTGTTCTTTTTCAAGGATAGCCTCCCCAGAAGAAAGCAACCCTTAGTCCCCTTGTTTTTCGGCGGTGTTTTTTTCTTGCTAGGCTATTTTCCCGAGCTTGCCTGGCTGGAAAAGTGGATCGAGGGGATAGACCTTCTTCTCTTGGTCTTGGGTCTTTTTTCTTTCATTGAGGGGGAAGAGTCGAGTCAAAGACACCCGAATGAAACGAAAGGAATTATGTCAGGGCCTTAAGCCCCCACCCAAGGGAGCGTCCCCCGTATTCCCGACATGCTAAGGGAATGGAAACTAAACAGTAAGCTATGCCCGGAGAGAGAGATCTCTCGTTAGGTCTTGGGAATGTTGCTAATAAGGTGAAGGCTAATATCTCGCCGAAAGGTGGGAGGGGTGCCGAGATCCTGGGCAGCGGGATCTTCCCATCATGATCGACTAAAGGGAAAGTCGCACAGAGATATTGGTTCGAATCCAATTCATGATTCCAGTTCAGAAGGACTTCATTCAATCGAAGTTTAGGATGGAGCTATCACTAATAGACAGATGGGATTGTTTGCAACAAAGTGTCTATATAGCAAGGGCTCTTGAAACTATATCCTATAGAATAGGGACTCGACCAAAGGCTCAGCCGAAAGAGAAACTTTCTCAGTCGAAGGAGAAACTGAATTCAAATCTCACTTTAAGACGGTTGTTAGCCGTCTCAGTAAGGGTAGTGAGCAAGTTTAGGTTTAGGAATAGGAATGATTCTTAGGAAGCGAAGCAACCTCTTCTCTTTGCGTGACTCCTTCTTAGGGCGTGAAAGCATTCCATCGGGCTTCCCGCTGAAGGATGTGTTCAAGTCGCTTCTTTTCCGCTTTCAAGCTGAATCAAGTGGGGAAGATGGGAAGTCCAGGTCAAGGTTGATTGATTAGTTCTGTGGTCAGGTGAAGGAGAAAGATTAGCAGCTTCTTCTATAAACGGAATTTTATACTTGCCATGCCAATAACCGGATTGGATCACGATCCAGTACTGTAGGAAGAAGGAAAATCTCTTATATGAATAGGATTCAGTGCTCAAGTCGTCCAGTCCCGAGTGGGGAAGATTGCTTCTATCCGTCAAGCATTGGAGTCGTGCCTGAATCCTTTGTTCGTTCTTCTATCATCTGCACTTGCCTTCCTCAAAGGAAGAAATAGTGAAAGTAAGTAGCTCACGGGGCAACGAAGCCAGTGCAGAAAATTCCTTTTCCGAATGAAAGGCAATAGGGGACGTACCCTAAGGAAGCAAGAAGGGAGGATTTTCTTTACTTTACCGCTAGAACCTTTCTTTCACGAGTGAACTCGGGCACGAGCCTACCTTGTAAGAACCAAAGAAGGGGTACCGGCCTACCTACCATTACCATTTAGGGAATGAACCGAGTTAGAGGCCTATGCTTCCTTTACCGATAGCCGACCCGAGATCTAAGGTTAGTTAGTTTTCTTTTCTCCGTCCGGTAATCTAATTTCTTTACCGATAAGAGCTAGCTCAAGTAAGCGTAACGGCATAAGAGAGCAGGAAGAGCTTACTATCATAGCAGCACATACAGAGTGCCAGTTCCGTTGGGTTCCCATAGCAGAGAAAAAGAGCTATTCCAAATCGAATGAATATTAAATCGAATAAATAAGGGGTCAGGAAGTCCAACCAGACTACGGCTACGGCTCCAAGTGAGGAGGGCGTCTTTTTTCTTCTGATTAGCAGTGTTGAGCTGGGATCGGTCTCAAGCTATCGGCTCAGTACCGGACATTAGCCATCCCCTTTCCGGCATTAGAGCTCAAAAAACTTAGATTCCAAGCACACTTGTGACGAAGAAAGGATCCGTTCCTCCAGCCAGTTTCGGGTTTGAATTTTTTTTTTTGAAGAGATCTTTTTTCTCTTTGGCTCGCTCTTGTTCTATCGTTGAATTTCCTCGTTTAAAGATCTCGCGCAATCTAGGTTTGAGCTTTGGATTTCATCTCGATGCCCGGTGGCAAAGGGAGCGAAGCGACAACCGCGACTATACCACAATTGTCGTTGATGACCTAGCGCTTACGTTATCGGATTCGTAGATCTTATGACGGATGTTGCCGTCATCTTATAAGATGAAGAAGCCCTGGAAGAGTTGGGTTCGAATCCACGGCTGGGTACGTGCCTCTTGAAAGAATTTCGGGAGACCTTGTTACAACTAACTGCTGTTATTGAAATATGATAGGGGCTCCCAATGCAAACAAAACTTTTATGTTCTTTCAAGGGTGCTTTGATCGGGTAGGGAAAGGTTAGTCAAGGTTTCGTTCCTTCCCGAAGGAGATCTTGGGCAAAAAGACAAAAGAGAGTGCTTCCCTCCCACACTTAAGGCATTGTGTTCAACCTTCTATGTTATGTCTGAATTGTGCGTTCTTGTCAAGCATCTCATTCCCTACTAAAAGAAAAGTATGGATATTCTGCGTGAGGGCACGTGCCTTCTTAACTCCAAGCAGGGAAAATCGGCTTACCTATCTTGTCTTTCGCGGATTCACCAGACTGCTGCGACAGTGGTGCTACGAGTCGGCCTCAGGAGACAAACCTCTCTTAGAATTGTGCTCGCTAGCCTACTCGCGCTCCTTGGCCGGGTGAGAAGCGAGAGTCGATTTCATCACAAAGAGAGATTAGCATATATAAAAATTATCATACCCTTCCTCCTTTCTTCCTTCGTGCCCGACCGGTAGGCGTCAGTGTCTAATCCCTCCGTCTTGTTTCGTAGGAATAGAGTCGTCCCCTATCTGAAACCCATAACTTTTCAGTTCTACCTTGCTTATCGACATCTCTCCTTTGACCTTCTACGACTAGGCTCTTTCCCTTTCCTAAACTAAAGCTCTTCTCAACTACGAGCCGGAGGGGGGTACCCGAACAGAGCTCCTCAGCGGCACCTTCGAAGAGAAGCTCTTCCTGATCTTGATCTTTCTACCGATCTTGATCCTTAAACTGATTCTTACAAAAACCTATCCACCTTCAATAACCCACCTACCACATAAGTACCAGATGGGAGGCAAGCCCCCTCACCCCAAAAGGAGAACACTCCCAATACGAACCAAAGCTAGAGAGGATTAAGTCGAGAATGGATAGAGGAGCATGATTGCTCATCTTAAGGGCTCTAGAGAGCTCTAAGACCACAATTAGAGGATTGCTAACGCTCTTACGGAGACTTTAAACAGGTCTGAAGCAGGAATCAAGATTGGCAATGAGGACGAATTAGATAACTGCTCAACAAAGAAGAAAGCAAGACCAAGCCAAACTCTCTGGTAAGTAACCCACTCTCGGATAACCCGCTTCTTCGCCTAAAAGAATACATCGGAGAAGAGCATGCTGATTGGGATGCCTTATCGAGTGAGAAAGGAGACCATGAGAGCGGGTGATAGGCCTCAGAAACTGCATCAGAGAATGCACCAATTAGAAAGGAACTCGATCTAGAGATCGGAGAGACTACTCACTCTTTAGGGATTTAGAGTCCGCAGAATCACAAGAAAGCATCGCAGAGAAAGACTAGCTACGAGAGCCCAACTCTGCTCAACAGAAGACAAGGGAACGCACCTTACTAGAAGAGCAAGAGAGAAAGCAAGCAGAAAGCATGAGATTGATGTGTTTACAAAAGCTCTTCGAAGAATCACCCAATGGAGAAGGAAAGACTGCTCATTCGTCGAAGAGCAACAAGGTAGAGTCCTTATTCCATTCCGTGCCTAAAGAATGGAGAATTGCATGCTGATTGAAAGAATCACATGATTAGATCGGAAACCAGAATCAAAGAAATACAACCTCGAACTCCCGCACTGGAAATCTACCGATTCACACTCCAACGTCTATTTCACTCCACAATCTGTCGATTCATAGCTTCACCAATCTTACGCTTATTGAACTAGACCAATCTTAGCTTAGGCTTTGAACTAGACCGACCCATCCGCCGCTTCTCACTTCCATTCCTCTCCCTTACAATCGCTCACCTTCTTCTTTCTTTGCTTTCAGAGAGGGAAGGTTCTATTTGCTCGGTTGCATGTCATGACTTTATAAGCTTTTTTCCTTATATCCTTTACTTGCCGAGCTGACCCCCTTATATCGGAGCACGTACCTGCCTGTCTACTATTAGAAAGGAGTTCACTTCAACGAAGACTCTTTTCAAAAGAATCGCCCTTCGCCGGTCTTGCTTTGAAGAGAACACCTACTGTTCGTTAACAGTTCCTTCTCCCCTCGTTTGAATAGGGATTCTGATATGAGAACCTCATGATTCTCAATAGCCCGCCCATGAAAACCTAGTTTGAAGAGAACACATGCTATTCTCACCCTAGACCAGTCATTCAGTCAACTAAATCTTTTCGTTGAAGCCGATCTATTAGTGACCTATTATTGTAATTTTGAAAAGCCGAGTGTCTCACGTTAAGAAGGAAGTGAATCTTCTGTTCAAGGAGATGCTTTAGCCCTTGACTTGGCGAATGCATATACCTTGACCTTGGCGTATAACACTGCATCAGTTGATTCAGCGGCTTTCGTTGATGATGCATTAGCTGCTTCTTCTCTCTTTCATTTTGAAATGCATTCATTCCCGGATGCGCTATTCCTTGTTTGTATAGTAGACAGTTGGTTGTCCTTGAGACCGGAGACTGGACTCATTAACTCTTTTGAGCCGTACTTGTATGCCCTTTCTTCCTTTGCTCCCTGAACTTGACCAACTACTGATGCCTTTCCAGACTATGGATAGGTGGCCTGTAGCCCACTACATGAGGTTCGACGTAGTTGATTTCCCTCGCTTTAGCTTTAGCAAAGCTTAGGTTCCCCCCCGGGGTCCAATCGGTTTTAAGGGCCGACAGAGGGTTTTAGAACCATAAGATGAAGCGACTGGGCTAGAGTTGACCTCACCAACTACGTGCGCCCTATGCTTTTTTCCCACCAACTGTTGTAACTGGAACAGGCAAAGAAAGAACTACAGGTGGCACTGACACTAGACTTTTTTATGCGTCTGCTTATTTATGATTCAGGGGATGGGGATGCGACTGCCTGTCCTAGCTTAAGCTTCATCTTTGGATTCAGCAGATGGGGGATGCTAATGCAGATAGATGCCTATGACTATGATTCAGTTGTGCTCGCCCCTATACTGCCTGCCATACCTGGAGTTGGGGGGGCACAAACACAAATCCACTCGTGCTTGGGCTCAACGAAAAACCTTTTTCGAGTAAGGTGAAGGAATCACTCGACTCCGTCCTAAAGGAAGGAAGAGAGCCCGGGTTGCCAACCTTTGCTTTTGTTGTGCCGGAAGGGAAATCCGGATGAAAGGGCAAATTCCTCTTGGTTAGCTGACTAAGCTAAGGGCGGATGGGGCGGGCAAGGGCAAGGAGAGCGGCATTTCTATAGGTTCGATTCATCAATGTCGGTATCTCAGTCACAGATTGATGTTGTCCTAATACCCCCTTGGCGGGATTAAGCTTTTTACCTATAATACCCCCACCCAATTGAGCAAGAGTTGCCGTTTCGTCGAAAACTTTTCAAAACGTATGTGTGCAAACGAGTATGTGACCAGAACAATTTCATTGCCCGAAGGCATGGGCGGTAGGTGAGGTAAAAAGAAAGTATATGCGAGATGTAGCACCATCACAAGAGGTATGAGCCTGTCGTCGGTCGTTCACGATCACCTGCATTAATAGCATAATAGGTGCACAAGAGGCACAGTTTACTAATAGTATAATAGATGCATGAGACACAGACTGAGTCCTAGGGACCACCATTCTCCTTATTTAAGCTATGATCTATCATATCACTCTCCCTTGCTCAACCGACTTCCTCGTAATCTTTATGAACATAGTTTTTCTCTCCTTGATATCTGGGAATTCTCCAAAAAAGGCTTCTTTCTTGTGGTTAGTTGTGGTCCTGGCGCTTCTCTATAGCTCATAGTCTTCATAGCAAGGCATACCTGTTGACAGCCCATCTTAGTGACTTCGCCTCCTCCTCGTGAGTGGAATCATCTGATGACCCCAAAGGATCCACTAGTGTGCTATCTTCTTCAACCTTCGGCTTCAGCTTCTCATTTCCTTCAGCTTTATTACTTACAAAAGGAAGACATCTATGAATTGGCTTCGCCCATTTTTCTCGAATAAATGTATCGCCGGTTACTGGACTCGTCCCTGCCTTGCTTGTGACATTCCTCACTCATCCGGTGTCAAGTTTTGAGGAAAAGAAAGTATTGAAATTCAGCTGACGAGTAGGTCAATCAAGATGAGGGAGTAGGGGCCCTTTCTTTCTGTATTCGGCAATAATACCTCTACCGAGTCTAATAACAGAGGTTCCTCACGACCCGTTGACCCACCGGAATCATAATTCATTAGAATATATTAGTTTCGTTTTGAAATCAAGGAAAGGCGAAAAGACATAGCTAGCCGGTGAAGTTTGATTATTCACATTCGGATCTCATCCAATGGACGGCAGGGCGGGAAGTGCTCCATCAAGGCATACGGAGAAAGACCACTACATCCTATGATGTAATGAGACCACCCGAGCCAGAAGTTCAAAATCATTTTGATTTGTTTAGTGTTCAATATTTCAGTCTTTCATATAGCATATCGGCAAGACCAGTGCTTGGATAGTCATACCAGAAAAACAAGAGCTACTAATAATTGAAGCGATCGTACCCAAAAATTTCTTTAGCAGAGGAGAAAAATAGTAAGAAGAAGTTCGAGCTAAGCTCAAGTTAGTGGTAATTGGATAATGGTCAGAAGTTCAAACTTAATAATATATTATTGCCAAAAAGCACTCCATGGGAAAGGAAGATCAGGCAAAGCCCTCCATTCGAAACTTTCTTCTTCCCTCACGCAACTCCAGTCTGGAGCTATTATATTGAATGAATGTAGACAGGGGAACTACAGGATCTCTTCTCCTGGATGATATAGCTTAACAACACTTCGAAGCAGCAACCGGAACAAAGGAAGGGAGTAGCCCCCCTTTTCCTACATCTACTGGTGTGTCATTACATACCGACTTCTATCGATACATAACTTAGCTTAGCTACTATCCAATTATGAATATGGAGATCAAAGTTCAACAAAACGTCTATTTACGGGAATCAAAACCCAGCAAGACGAGTTAGCAGTGCTCGCTCTGTACACCTTAGCGAGCCTGTGAATTCAAAGGAAGAAAGCCCCACACTAACAAGGTCGACAGCTCGCGAGAAAGCCCTGATATGACACGCATAGGTTATTCAATTTAAGAGACTACGCCCCTACTTGCCGATTCAACAGAAAGATTCAAGAAGAAAAAGGTGACGGATCATGATACGATCTAGCTATGAGCCTGAGCTTCGAAATCGTACAAATGTGAAGACGCGAATCAAATAAAAACAAATACATTGGGCTTTCGTCGACTTGAAATCTGCTACTGATCATTCGAGATTGCTT